TTAAAAATAAGGTAAAATTAAGCTTTTGGGTTCATACCCCAAATATAAAGGAAATACCTTTTTTTTAAAAATAAAGTGCCTGATTAAAGGGTTATTCTGATAGGATAAATTAAGTAATTATTTTACCTTTATTATATTTTATAGAATTAAACTATATCTAATAGTATCAAAAACTATTGTGCATCTTACACTAAAATATATAATTTTGAATTTTAAATTCTCAAAAGAAATTTATATAATTTCTTATTTTAAATTTTTTTTTTATTTAATTCTAATAAGATATTTTTTCTTTTTATTTTATTTTTTAAAACTTTAATTTCAATTTCTTCTAATTCATGATTTGGATGTTGAATTGGTTTAGAAATTAATCTTTTAAGATTTATTCCCCTAATTTCTAATTCTAATAATCTCCTTTCCACTGAAGCATCCTTAAAATACTTTTTGACTCAATCTATTGCTTCTATTAATTTTTTATTTACAATTTTAATTAAAATAATTTTTATAAAAAATTTTGAAATAAATAATTTTATTTCTATTATAATAAATTCTTCAATGTTAATAAAAATAGGAAGAACCCCCTTCCATTTTTGATTCCCTAATATTATTGAAGGATTATCCTGATTTAATAGTTTTTTACTTATAACTTGACAAAAAATCACCCCTATAATTATTTTATCTTATTATTTAAATAAAAATTTTATTATTATTATTATTTTAATAAATATTATAATTGGAGCTATTGGAGGATTAAATCAAACTTCTTTACGTAAATTAATAGCTTTCTCTTCTATTAATAATTTAGGATGAATACTTTCATCCATTATAATCAGAGAAACTTTATGATTTTTTTATATTTTTATATATTCATTTATAATTAGAATTATATGTTTTTTATTTTACATTTTAAATATATATTTTATTAATCAATTATTTATTAATAATATAAATTTTTTTATTAAAATTAATTTATTAATTAATTTTCTTTCTTTAGGGGGATTACCCCCTTTTATTGGATTTTTCCCTAAATGAATTATTATTAATTTTTTAATCAATAATAATATATATTTATTAACTTTTATTTTTATTATAATAAGATTAATTATATTATTTTTTTATATTCGTATTAGTTATTCTGCTTTTATATTTAATTATTTAAAAATAAAATGATTTAAAATTTTTATTAAAAATAATTATTTTTTATTAATTAATTTTTTTTCCTTCATTTCTTTAACAGGAATAATTTTAAGAACTTTTTTTTTTTATTAAGGTTTTAAGTTAAATTAAACTAATAATCTTCAAAATTATTTATAAAGAAATTATTCTTTAAGCCTTAATAGAAATTTCTACTCCTTAAAATTTGCAATTTTATATCATTAATGAATATAAAGCCTATTTAATAAAAGAGAATTATCTCGTAAATAAATTTACAATTTATCGCTTAAATCTCAGCCATTTTATTTGCACAGCGAAAATGACTTTATTCAACAAATCATAAAGATATTGGAACATTATATTTTATTTTTGGAATTTGAGCTGGAATAGTAGGAACTTCTTTAAGATTATTAATTCGAGCTGAATTAGGAAATCCTGGATCTTTAATTGGAGATGATCAAATTTATAATACTATTGTTACAGCACATGCTTTTATTATAATTTTTTTCATAGTTATACCTATTATAATTGGAGGATTTGGTAATTGACTTGTTCCTTTAATATTAGGTGCCCCAGATATAGCTTTCCCACGAATAAACAATATAAGTTTTTGACTCCTTCCCCCCTCTTTAACTTTATTAATTTCAAGAAGAATTGTAGAAAATGGAGCAGGAACAGGTTGAACAGTGTACCCCCCACTTTCTTCTAACATTGCTCACGGAGGAAGATCAGTTGATCTTGCTATTTTCTCCCTTCATTTAGCTGGAATTTCTTCTATTTTAGGAGCTATTAATTTTATTACTACAATTATTAACATACGATTAAATAGATTATCATTTGATCAAATACCTTTATTTATTTGATCCGTAGGAATTACTGCATTTTTATTATTATTATCTTTACCTGTTTTAGCTGGAGCTATTACTATACTTTTAACAGATCGAAATTTAAATACATCTTTTTTTGACCCAGCTGGAGGAGGAGACCCAATTTTATATCAACATTTATTTTGATTTTTTGGTCATCCCGAAGTTTATATTTTAATTTTACCAGGATTTGGAATAATTTCACACATTATTTCCCAAGAAAGAGGAAAAAAAGAAACATTTGGTTGTTTAGGAATAATTTATGCAATATTAGCAATTGGTTTATTAGGATTTATTGTATGAGCTCACCATATATTTACAGTTGGAATAGATATTGACACTCGAGCTTATTTTACCTCAGCAACAATAATTATCGCTGTACCAACAGGAATTAAAATTTTTAGATGATTAGCTACTTTCCACGGAACACAAATTAACTATTCCCCCTCTATTTTATGAAGACTAGGATTTGTATTTTTATTTACAGTTGGAGGTTTAACGGGAGTTATTTTATCTAACTCATCAATTGATATTACCCTTCACGACACTTATTATGTAGTAGCTCATTTTCATTACGTTCTATCTATGGGAGCTGTATTTGCTATTCTAGGAGGATTTATTCATTGATACCCCTTATTCACAGGATTATCTTTAAACCCTTATCTATTAAAAATTCAATTTTTTATTATATTTATTGGAGTAAATTTAACTTTTTTTCCTAACATTTCCCAAGGACTAGCTGGAATACCTCGACGTTACTCTGATTATCCCGATTCATATATTTCTTGAAATATTATCTCATCTTTAGGATCTTACATTTCTTTATTAGCTATTATATTTATATTAATTATTATTTGAGAATCTTTAGTTAATCAACGAATTGCTTTATTTTCTTTAAATTTATCATCTTCAATTGAATGATATCAAAATTTACCTCCAGCAGAACATTCATATAATGAATTACCTATTTTAAGAAATTTATTCTAATATGGCAGATTATATGTAATGGATTTAAACCCCATTTATAAAGGATTATCCTTTTTTTAGAAATTGCAACATGATCTAATCTTAACTTACAAAATGGAGCATCTCCCTTAATAGAACAAATTATTTTTTTTCATGATCATACCCTAGTTATTCTTATTATAATTACTATTTTAGTAGGTTATTTAATAGTAAGACTTTTATTTAATAAATATATTAATCGTTTTTTATTAGAAGGACAATTAATTGAATTAATTTGAACTATTTTACCAGCAATTACTTTAATTTTTATTGCTTTACCATCTTTACGTTTATTATATTTATTAGAAGAATTAAATAATCCATTAATCACCTTAAAATCTATTGGACACCAATGATATTGAAGATATGAATATTCAGATTTTCATAATATTGAATTTGATTCTTATATAATCCCCTCTAATGAATTAAATTCTAATAATTTTCGTTTATTAGATGTAGATAATCGAATTATTTTACCTATAAATAATCAAATTCGAATTATAGTAACCGCTACAGATGTAATTCATTCCTGAACTATTCCATCTTTAGGGGTAAAAGTAGATGCTAATCCAGGACGATTAAATCAAACTAACTTTTTCATTAATCGTCCTGGTATTTTTTATGGACAATGTTCAGAAATTTGTGGGGCAAACCATAGATTTATACCCATTGTAATTGAAAGAATTTCAATTAAAAACTTTATTAATTGAATTAACAACTATTCTTCATTAGATGACTGAAAGCAAGTATTGGTCTCTTAAACCACTTTATAGTAAATTAGCATTTACTTCTAATGAAATAAATATCTTTTAAAAAAAATTAATTAACATTATTTATTAAATTAAAGAATTAGTTAAAATTATAACATAAATATGTCAAATTTAAATAATTACTATAAAATGTAATATTCTTTTATACCTCAAATAATACCTATTAATTGATTAATTTCTTTTTTTTTTTTTTTATTAGTTTACTTAATTTTTAACATTATAAATTATTATATTTTTAATAAAAAAATCTCAAATAAAAACAATAATTTAAATATTAAATTAAAAAACTTTAATTGAAAATGATAAGCAACTTATTTTCAATTTTTGATCCTTCAACTAATTTATTTAATATTCCATTTAATTGAATCAGAACTATTTTAGGAATTTATTTTATTCCTTATTCATTTTGATTAATTCCAAATCGACATTTATATCTTTTGAAATTTTATTTACTAAAACTTCACAATGAATTTAAAACCTTATTAAAAAATAACTACTTTCAAGGTTCTACTTTTATTTTCATCTCCCTATTCTCTTTTATTTTATTTAATAATTTTTTAGGATTATTTCCTTATATCTTTACTAGAACAAGTCATTTAACTTTATCTTTATCAATTTCTTTACCTTTATGATTAAGATTTATAATTTATGGATGAATTAATAATTCTCAACACATATTTATTCATATAATTCCTCAAGGAACACCTTCTATCTTAATGCCCTTTATAGTTTTAATTGAAACTATTAGAAATATTATTCGACCAGGAACTTTAGCTGTTCGATTAACAGCAAATATAATTGCAGGACATTTATTAATAACTCTCTTAAGAGGAACAGGACCAAACATAGCAAATTATTTTATTATTATTTTAATTATAGTTCAAATTTTACTATTAATTTTAGAATCAGCAGTTGCAATTATTCAATCTTATGTAATTGCAATTTTAAGTACTTTATACTCTAGAGAAGTTAATTAATGAAAACAAATTTTAATCACCCATTTCACTTAGTAGATTATAGCCCATGACCTTTAACAGGAGCAATTGGAGTAATAGTTTTAGTTACAGGAATAGTTAAATGATTTCATAATTTTAATATAAATTTACTACTTTTAGGTTATTTAATTATTATTTTAACGATATATCAATGATGACGAGATATTTGTCGTGAAGGAACCTTACAAGGTAAACATACAATTTTAGTAACTAAAGGACTTCGTTGAGGAATAATTTTATTTATTGTTTCTGAAATTTTTTTTTTTGTTTCTTTTTTCTGAGCATTTTTTCACAGAAAATTACCCCCTAATATTGAAATTGGAGCTATTTGACCTCCAACAAGTATTATTCCTTTTAACCCATTTCAAATTCCTTTATTAAATACAATTATTTTAATTAGATCAGGAGTATCATTTACATGAGCCCATCGCGCTATTATAGAAAATAACAATTCTCAAATAACACAAGGTCTTTTTATCACAATTATTTTAGGAATTTATTTTTCTATTCTTCAAGCTTATGAATATTTTGAAGCATCTTTTACTATTGCAGATAGAATTTACGGAGCAACATTTTTTATAGCAACAGGATTTCATGGATTACATGTAATTATTGGAACATTATTCTTATTTATTTGTTTAATTCGCCATTTAAATAATCATTTTTCTAGTAACCACCATTTCGGATTTGAAGCAGCAGCTTGATATTGACATTTCGTAGATGTTGTGTGATTATTCCTTTACATCTCAATTTATTGATGGGGAAATTAATTATTTATATAATATATTTAGTATATTTGACTTCCAATCAAAAAGTTTAATAATTTTAATATAAATAATCATTTTAATAACAAATACTTTCTTAATTATTATATTAATTTCTAATATTTTAATATTATTATCAATTATTTTATCAAAAAAAACTTTTTCTGATCGGGAAAAATGTTCACCTTTTGAATGCGGATTTGACCCAAAATCATCGGCCCGCATTCCATTTTCATTACATTTTTTTCTAATTACTGTTATTTTTTTAATTTTTGATGTAGAAATTGCTCTTATTTTTCCTATTATTCCTTTATTTAAATTAGTAAATTTTATTTTCTGAGTAAAAATTAGATTTTTTTTTATTTTAATTTTATTAATTGGATTATATCATGAATGAAATCAAAATATATTAAATTGAACAAATTAGGATTATAGTTTAAATAAAACATTTGATTTGCATTCAAAAAATATTATTAATTATAATTTATCTTAAATAAGAAGCAATACTGCATTTAATTTCGACTTAAAAGAAAGAGTTATAAAAACTCCTTATTTAAATTAAATAATTTATTAATTGAAACCAAATAGAGGTATATCACTGTTAATGATAAAATTGAATTAGAATTCCAATTAAAATTTTATATAGAAATATAAAGATTAAAATTAAGCTGCTAACTTAATTTTTAGTGGTTAAATTCCATTAATATTTCTATTTATATAGTTTAATTAAAACTTTACATTTTCATTGTAAAAATAAAATATTTTTTTTATAAATAATTTAAATTATATTATATTTAAAGATATTATATATCTCCCTAATATCTTCAATATTATACTCTATTTATAAGCTATTTAAATTTAACTAACTATTAAATAATAATATAAATAAAATAATTATTATTCAAATAACAAATCTAAATAAATAAATTTTAAAATTATTCATTTGATAAATATTATAAAATATTGAATATTTTTTAAAAATTATTATCATACCAAACCCTCTATATAATTCTCTTCACCCTAAATCAACATTTTTTAATAAATTTTGACCAAAATTTAAAAAATAATATCTTAAACCATAAGTTGATAAATTAGGTATAAATCATATAATTCTTAAAAAATTTCTTAAATTATAAGTTATAATAAATTTATTTACAGAATAAATTTTTATATTTCTAATTAAATAACCTATAAATCCACCAATTAATCTAACATAAATTACTATTATTTTTAAATTAAAAGGTAAATAAATTATATAAGGATAAGAAAAAATCATTCATCTTAAAAATCTTCCTCTAATAATTCTTATAAATAATAATACAAATATTCTTTTTAATATGATAAAATCTTCATCATATAAATTATAAATTCTTATTAAATTATAATCATTTACTATTAAATATATGATTAAACGAAAAGTATAAAATATGGTTAACCCAGTTGAAAGGTAATATAGAAAAAAAACTATTAAATTTAAATTTCTAAATCTAACTATTTCTAAAATTAAATCCTTTGAATAAAACCCAGCTAAAAAAGGAATTCCACATAAAGCTATATTAGAAATATTTATACATAAAGAAGTTAAAGGAATATATAATCTAATACCCCCTATAAAACGAATATCTTGTATATCATTTATTATATGAATAATAACTCCAGCACATATAAATAATAAAGCTTTAAATATAGCATGAGTTAATAAATGAAAAAAAGCTAAATCAGGTAAACCTATTCTTAAAATTCTCATTATTAATCCTAATTGTCTTAAAGTTGACAAAGCAATAATCTTCTTCAAATCAAATTCATAATTAGCTGAAATTCCAGCTATAAATATTGTTAATCCAGATAATAATAATAATAACTTTAAAAAAAACATATCTAATAATAATATATTAAATCGAATTAATAAATAAACACCAGCTGTTACTAAAGTAGAAGAATGAACTAAAGCAGAAACTGGAGTAGGAGCAGCTATTGCAGCAGGTAATCATGATCTAAAAGGAATTTGAGCACTTTTTGTTATTGCAGCTATAATAATTAACCCCCCAATTATTTTTATTTCTAAATCATTATTTATAAATTCTAAATAAAAAATATAATTTCATCTACCATAATTTAACATTCAAGAAATAACTATCAAAATAAAAACATCACCAATCCGATTTCTTAAAGCTGTTAATATACCCGCATTATAAGACTTTAAATTTTGATAATAAATCACTAAGCAATAAGAAACTAACCCTAAACCATCCCAACCTAATAAAATTCTAATAATATTAGGTCTAATAATTAACAATATTATTGAAAAAACAAATAATAAAACTAAAATAATAAATCGTATTAAATTTAATTCTGATCTCATATATCTTTTTCTATAATAAATAACCACAGAAGAAATTAAAAAAACAAATATCATAAATAATAAAGATATTCAATCTAACAAAATTGATATAATAATAGATACAGAATTAAAAGAAATAATTTCCCACTCTAATAAAATAACTATATTATTTATAATAAAATATATTATAAAAAAAAAATTTAATATTCTTATTATAAATAAAAAAATAAATGAAATAAAACAAATTGAATATTTTACATTATTAATAATTTAAAATGAACTTTTCATATTTTTGACACCACAAATCAATATTTTTTTTTAAATTATTTAAATAAATTCAAATTATTCTATAATCAATCTTTAAAACTAAAATATTTAAAGGTAATCAATGTAATATTAATATTAAATATTCACGTGAAACCCCTGTATAATAACTATAAATACCTGAATTATACTTCCCATGTTGAATAAATGAATATAAATATAATCTATAACCCGCACTAAAAAAAGAAATTAATATTAATATTAATATAGAAACCCATGATCATCTTATTAATCTATTAATTAATCTAATTTCACCTATAAGATTTAATCTAGGTGGAGCAGCTATATTTGAAGATATTAATAAAAATCACCATAATCTTATAGAAGGTATAAAATTTATCATACCCTTATTAATATATAATCTCCGTCTATGTAAACGTTCGTATCTAATGTTTGCCAAACAAAATATACCAGAAGAACATAAACCATGACCAATTATTAAAATATAAGAACCAATAAATCCTCAATAATTTATAACTATAATACCTCTAATAACAATTCTCATATGAGCGACAGAAGAATAAGCAATTAAAGATTTAATATCAACTTGACAAAAACATTTCAAACTAATATAAAATCCACCAATTAATCTAATAACAATTCTAATATAATTTAATTTTAAATTAATTTCCTGTAAAAAAATTAATAAACGTAATAACCCATAACCCCCTAATTTTAACATAATACCAGCTAAAATTATTGAGCCAGATACAGGAGCTTCCACATGAGCTTTAGGTAATCATAAATGAACAAAATATATAGGTATTTTTACTAAAAAAGCTATAACCATAGAAAAATATAATATATATATATTTAAATTAAAAAATTTCAAAAAATAAATCATCATACAATGAGCTTCATTAAAAACATAAAAAATTCCTATTAATAAAGGTAAAGAAACAAATAAAGTATAAAATAATAAATATATACCAGCCTGAATTCGTTCAGGCTGGTACCCCCAACCAATAATTAATATTAAAGTAGGAATCAATCTCCCCTCAAAAAATAAATAAAATATAAATATATTTATTGTTCTAAAAGTTAAATATAATATAATTAATAAAAAAAGAATATTAAATAAAAAAAAATTAACATAAAAACTTATTTTATTTAAATTTTCTCTTGCTATAATTATTAAAATAGAAATTCAAATTCTTAATATAATTAAACCATAAGATATAACATCACAAGATATTATATAACTTATATTACAAAATAAATTTAATTTTATTTTTAAATTTATAAATAAAAATATTAATAAAAATAATATTATTTGAACCCTTCAAAATATATTTTTTTTAAAACAAAAAGGAATTTTAAAAATTTTCATAATTAAAAATTTTATCATTTTTTTTTATTTAATTTTAATTTTATAATAAATTAAATTTTTGAAAATAATCATTACCATGAGTTTGAATTATAGAAACTAAAATAGACAAACCTAAAGCCCCTTCCCAAACTGAAAAAACCAAAAATACTATTAATATATATATATCATAATCAATAGATTTTAAATAAAATAATAAAAAAAAAAATATTCTTAAAACAATAAACTCTAATCTAAGTAAAATAATTAATAAATGTTTATGTTTAGAAATAAAAATTAAATTTCCTAAAATAAATATTAAAATAAAAATAATTCATATATTTAAAATTATTATCATTTACTTGTTTTTATAGTTAAAAAAAAATATTGGTCTTGTAAATCAAAGTTAAGTTATATACTTTAAAAACATCAAAAAAAAAAAATTTCTTTATCAATAATCTCCAAAATTATTATTTTAATTAAACTATTCTTTGATTTGAAATTTTAAAAAAAATTTTTTCATTAATATTAATTATAATTTCATTTTTTATATTATTTTTAAATAACCCCCTATCAATAGGATTAATAATTTTAATTCAAACTTTATTAACATGTTTATTATCAGGAATAATAATTAAAACTTATTGATTTTCTTATATTTTATTTTTAACTTTTTTAGGAGGATTATTAGTTTTATTTATTTACGTATCAAAAATTGCTTCTAATGAAATATTTAAACCTTTAATTAACTTAAAAAAAATCCTATTATATTCTTTATTTATAATTATTCTAATTCAATTTATATATAACTATTACCTATCTTGAATAAATCTTTCATTAAATTCTGATATATATAACTTTAATGAATTAATATTATTTTTTAATAATGAAAATAAATTAAACTTAAGAAAATTATATAATAACCAAACATTTTTAATCATAATAATATTGATAATTTATTTATTTATTACCTTAATTGCAGTAGTAAAAATTACTAATATTTTTTATGGACCAATTCGATCATCAATAAATTAAATATAATATATAAATAAAATGATAAATAAATATTTTAATATTCGAAAAACCCACCCTATTTTAAAAATTATTAATGGATCATTAATTGATCTTCCATCCCCTTCTAATATCTCAGCTTGATGAAATTTTGGATCATTATTAGCTTTATGCTTAATTGTTCAAATTTTAACAGGACTATTTTTAACTATATATTATACAGCAAATATTGAAATAGCATTTTATAGAGTAAATTACATTTGCCGAAATGTTAATTATGGTTGATTAATTCGAACTTTACATGCCAATGGAGCTTCATTTTTTTTTATTTGCATTTACTTACATATTGGACGAGGAATTTACTATGAATCCTTTAATTTAAAATATACATGAATAGTAGGAGTAATTATTTTATTTTTATTAATAGCCACAGCATTTATGGGATATGTTCTACCCTGAGGACAAATATCATTTTGAGGGGCAACTGTTATTACTAATCTTTTATCAGCTATCCCATATTTAGGAGTAATATTAGTAAATTGAATTTGAGGGGGATTTGCTGTAGACAATGCAACATTAACTCGTTTTTATACATTTCATTTTTTATTACCTTTTATCTTATTAATAATAACAATAATTCATTTATTATTTTTACATCAAACAGGTTCTAATAATCCTTTAGGAATAAATAGAAATTTAGATAAAATTCCTTTCCACCCATTCTTTACTTTTAAAGATTTAATTGGTTTTATTATTATATTATTTTTATTAACTATTTTAACCTTAACAAACCCATATTTATTAGGAGATCCTGATAATTTCATCCCAGCTAATCCATTGGTAACCCCAGTTCATATTCAACCAGAATGATATTTTTTATTTGCTTATGCAATTTTACGATCAATTCCCAATAAATTAGGGGGAGTAATTGCTTTAGTAATATCTATTTTAATTTTAATTATTTTACCATTTACATTTAATAAAAAAATTCAAGGAAACCAATTCTACCCTATTAATCAATTTTTATTTTGAACAATAGTAACAATTGTTATTTTACTGACTTGAATTGGAGCACGACCGGTTGAAGACCCTTATATCATTACTGGACAATTATTAACAATTTTTTATTTTTCTTATTTTATTATTAACCCTTTTATTAATAAATATTGAGATAATTTACTCTTTAATTAATTAATTAATGAGCTTGTTTATAAGCATTTGTTTTGAAAACTTAAGAAAGAAATTTGTTTCTATTAATTTATACTAAAAAAAAATTAAATTATAATAAAAAAATTTTAAACCCTAAAAAAAATAATAAAAAATTTAAAGAAATTGGTAAATATCTTTTTCAAGCTAAATATATTAATTTATCATAACGATAACGAGGTAAAGTTCCACGAACTCAAATAAATAAAAAAGAAATAAATCTTAATTTCAAATAAAAAATAATTCTTAAATTAAATCCCCCTAAATAAATTAAAACAAATAATATACTCATAAATAAAATTCTAGAATATTCTGCCAAAAAAATTAAAGCAAATCCCCCACTTCTATATTCAATATTAAACCCCGAAACTAATTCTCTTTCACCTTCAGCAAAATCAAAAGGTGTTCGATTTGTTTCAGCTAAACTAGATCTTATCCAACATAATCTTAAAGGAAATATTAAAATAATAAATCATATAACTTCTTGATAATAAAAAAAATTTAATATATTAAAATCTATAATTATAATAATTCTAGACATTAAAATTAAAGCTAATCTAACTTCATAAGAAATAGTTTGAGCTACAGCCCGTAATCCCCCTAATAAAGCATAATTAGAATTAGAAGATCACCCAGCAACTATTACAGTATAAACCCCTAATCTTGTACAACATAAAAAAAATAAAATTCCTAAATTAAATCTAATTAAATTAAAATAATAAGGAACTAATAACCAAATTATTAATGATAAAATAAATCTTACAATAGGAGAAAAATAATAACAAATATAATTAGAAAAATTTGGATAAGTTTGTTCCTTTGTAAATAACTTAATAGCATCTGAAAAAGGCTGTAAAATACCTATAAAACCTACTTTATTAGGACCTTTACGAATTTGAATATAACCTAATACTTTCCGTTCTAATAAAGTCAAATAAGCAACCCCCACCAAAACTCCAATAATTAAAATTAATAATCCAATTATAATCAAATAAATATCAAATATAAACATTTACTATCTATATAATTTAAATTATATATTAATGAATTCTAAAATCATTACATTTTTTCTGCCAAAATAGTTTATATATATATAATATATTATATATTTTAGAGATTTATAAACTCTACACATTTTTTGTCAAAAAATTTTATATATATATATATATATATATCAAAAATCATTATAAAATATATTTATAAAACAATTTAATAAAATTCATTAAAATAAATTTAATTTTAATATTTAATCCTTTCGTACTAAAATATTTTAATATTTTAAAAGATAGAAACCAACCTGGCTTACACCGGTTTGAACTCAGATCATGTAAGATTTTAATGATCGAACAGATCAAAAATTTTAAACTTCTGCATTTAAATTTTATCTTAATCCAACATCGAGGTCGCAAACTCTTTTTCTTATTTGAACTAAAAAAAAAAATTACGCTGTTATCCCTAAGGTAATTTTTTCTTTTAATCAATAATATTGGATCATTTATTCACTTATACATGTTTTTATTTAAAAAAAGTTTTATTTATTTTTTTATCACCCCAACAAAATAAATAATTTAATTTTAATTTTTATTTAAAAATAATCTTAATTAAATTATTTATAAAACTCTATAGGGTCTTCTCGTCTTTTTAATTTATTTTAACTTTTTAATTAAAAAATTAAATTCTACATTTAATTAAAAAACAGTTTATATTTCATCCAATCCTTCATACAAGTCATCAATTAAATGACTAATGATTATGCTACCTTTGTACAGTCAATATACTGCAGCCTTCAATTTTAAAATCAGTGGGCAGATTAGACTTTAAATTATTTTCAAAAAGACATGTTTTTGATAAACAAGTGAATATAAATTTTTGCCGAATTCCTTTTATTTAATTTTATTAAAAAATATATTTTAATTAAATTTATATACTAATTTTATCATTATATCAATTTTTATTTTATTAAAAAATTTTATTTTATAAATATATAAAATTATATTAAATTTTATTTTAAATGAAATTATTTATAATAAATTAAAATTTTTTAACAATATAAATTATACAAAATTCAATTTAAATTTAATTAATTATTTATATAAATTTAAATTAAAGCTTATCCCTTAAAATATAAAATTATCTCAAAAAAAAATTAATTAATTAATTTTTTTTTATAAATAATTTAAAATTAAATTTTTTTCTAAAATAACTAGATATATTTAAAAACGATTAACATTTCATTTCAAATTAATTATTTTAAATATTTATGCTACAATAACTTTATTAATTAATTATCTCTTTTAAATTCGAGAATTTTTTTACTAAAAATTTTTATTAATAAACTCTGATACCCAAGATACACTAAATTAAAATTACTTTTAATTCATTTTTTATTTCACTTATTTCAAATTTCTTTCACAATACTAATTTATTATAATTTATTAAATTTTTTCTATAAAAATACTTTAACCCCAAAATATCCTATTTAAAAATCTTTTTTTTATTTTATTAACTAATTAATTTTTCCCCTCAAATTAATTAATTTTTAATATCTTTTCAATGTAAATGAAATACTTTAAATTCAAGCTCTAATTTGTTCTTTCTAGAAACACTTTCCAGTACCTCTACTTTGTTACAACTTATTTCAACTTACTAATATATGAAAGCGACGGGCAATATGTACATATTTTAATTTTTAATCATTTTAGGAAATTAAATAAAATTACATTTAAATCCACTTTCAATTAATTTTTACAAATTAATATTCATTTAAATAAATTTATTGTAATCCATTATATTCTTAATTATAATCTGCATCTTGATCTGATTTAAATTTATATAATAATTTTTAAATATTAATTTTATTAAAAAATATTTTTTTAACAACGATATACAAAATAATAAATTAAGTAAATTTATTCGTGGATTATCAATTATTAAACAGATTCCTCTAAATGAACTAAAATACCGCCAAATTATTTAAGTTTCAATAAATATTTATTTACTATTTTGATATTTTAATTTTAAATTTTAATAATAGGGTATCTAATCCTAGTTTTTTATAAAATTTATTAAATCATAAAATATAATCATAAAATTTAATTAAATTAAAATTTCACCTAATAATTTAAAATTTTAATTATATAAATTAAATTATTAATTAATAATCAATAAAATTTAATTTAATTTTTGTATAACCGCAACTGCTGGCACAAAATTTGTTATTAATTAAAATATTACTAAATCTTAATTTCTTAAATAATTTAATATTAATTACTACTATCATAAATTAAATATTATTTAAATAATTTAAAATTAATACTAAAATTTATATGTAAAATAAATTTTAAATAAAATTTTTAAACCATAAAAAATTTATTTATATATAAATTTTTTTAAATAGATTTTTTTTTTTTTTTTTTATATTAAAATATTTAATATAAATTATTAAATTTTTAATAATTTCTTTTTTTTCTTTTCATAATATTTATATTAAAATAAAATTGGGTATTAAACAATTAATATTCATAAAAATTATAATATATTAATATAATTAATTTTAATTTTCTAATAATTTATTATATATATATTTATATTAATATATTAAATATTTAATATTATATATATATATATTTATATATATATAATTAATTAAATTGTTTCAAAACCGTTTTTAATAAATTTACATATAAAAAAAA